TTGGATCTTTTCATGGGAACACGATCTATTTTATTTGATTGATGGATCCAACAACTAATTTTAATGAATTAAAAAGGGGAGTGGTCTTATTCAAAACGCCTCGTGATCTTCAACCAATTTTGTGCTTCAATATAATTACCCGGACTAAGCGCTATAGCTTGTTTCCAATACTCAGCAGCTTGATCGGACCAAGCCTCTGCAATTTCAGAATCACCTTGTAGAATGGCCTGTTCTCCCCGGTCGGAATAGGTAGCTCCTTCCCTTCGAACCGTACTTGAGAGTTTCCTACCTCATACGGCTCGACAATCGATTCTTTTTGCTTGCGCCCCGTCTTAATCTACCTTATGTTAATTGAATTAAATTTGTCATATTGTCATAAAAGTATCCCATTTTTGTTGGGTTAGCCAGAAGAAGTTAATTACATAAGTTTAAAACTCTAATTTTTTGATCAATAAAAAGCTTTATCTTTTCTCCCACCTTCAGAGGAATGAAGTATGGATCGACCCTATATCCTATATATAATAGTGTTAAAATATAGTGTTAGAATTCTCTGAAAGGTAACTATCTCGATTGCATATATGGAATTTATATAATATAGATATAGAATTTTTGAAAAAGACTTTCCTCCCTAATATCCTAATATAATATAAGAAAAAAGAACTTACGATCTTTGGGATCTGATACTACACCGCTGCTCAATACCTTAGTGGATCAACTCTATTACATAATTTGATTCCTAACTTTTATCCTGTATCACGGGATAAGTAAGCAAAGCAGTTCTTAACTCTATCGACCAAATAGCTTGCTAATTGATCTTTACGGTGCTTTCTCTATCAATTCAATCCTTTATCCATGGAGTATATAGGCTTTATCCATTTCTTCTTAATTTTGGTTCTCGTGAAGTCTCTTTACTTGCTACAGCTGATAAAAACCGTTGCTTTAGACGACGCATATGTAGAAAACCTATTTCATTCTAGTATTTACTAGTTAATTGGATCTTTTTTTCTTCTTTCTATAGTAGAGATAGTCGCACGTAATGACAGATCACGGCCATATTATTAAAAGCTTGTGGTAAGAATGGGTTTCGTTCCAGTGCCCGGAAATAATATTCCAAAGCCCTTGTATGCTCTCCGTTGCTTGTGTGTATAAGTCCTATGTTATAGAGTATATAACTTCGATCATAGGGATCAATTTCTGGTCGCGTAGCTTCATAATAATTTTGTAAAGCTTCCGCATAATTTCCTTCGGATTGAGCCAACATCCGTTACGGTCGTTCATTCTATTCAAAGAATCTCCGTTCCAGAACCGTACGTGAGATTTTCATTTCATATGGCTCCTCCCTTCTTTCTGCGCATAGTACTAAGGGAAATAATCCATGAAATTCAAATTTGACTATTCTCATTATGAACTGAAAGGAGCTAGTATTTTTACAAGAAATCTCTAGCCAGCCTTCCTGCAAGAGGTTTTTTATTAACACCAACTGTATTAGTACTAGATGGAAATGGTAACTCCAACAATTTCTTTGTCCTCAACGCCCCCTATTTCCAGGAATTAGTCACTTCAACGATCTTTGATGGTTATACGGATACCCAAAGTACGAACGAGATGGATGTTTGTTGTCCCAACCATTCTTGTTAGCCCCGATACCGATAAGGAAAAGGGTAATTTATAACAAAGTTTTCATGTTGTTGATTCCTAGGTGTAGTGCTTCTTCCCCTATGCTGCCTATTGGTACTAGTGGAGTAGGATTGACTCGCAATACGGAACCCATAGGTGTAACCTTTCGCTAAATACTAAAATCAACAATTGAAGCATCCGAGGCTGCATCAATCGAGGATACACGACAGAAGGAATTGTTCTATCTACAAACTTCACCTTCACCAAGCGTGGGTTTATTTTAATAATTTGGTTTTTTCTATCTCGAACTATGTCTCTTTTCTTTCTCGTAATACTGGACCTAAAAAAAAGAATCAAATCGCACCATCTCTGTAATAGGTAAATGCCTTTTTTTCTCCGGAAGTTGTCGGAATTATTCGTAATAAGATATTGGCTACAATTGAAGAGGTCTTATCAATAAAATTTGCATTTATCTGAGATCTTGGCATAATTAACAATCCATTCTATAATTCTTTTCATTACCCTTAGGGTAAGGGGAAAATGATCCCGCAAACTAAAGGAATTGTACGGTACGAAATAACATAAAATAAGAACAGACTAATTATAAAAAAAGATATGGACCTTTTGTTTGGATTGGACAAGGAGAGATATGAAATATTGAAATCAGATTCGATTTCATTCGAATTTCGTAGTATAACAACGAACGGAACTATAATAAATATTTCATCTAAGTTGAAAATAAATATTTCATCTAAGTTGAATAACCGAGGATTGTACTGCGGATTCTGATAATTCGAGAAGTTTTTATTTGGTTATGATCCAAAGAAGAAACAAAAAACAAAACGGATACTTACCTTAGTCTAATCCATTTTTTTTTTATAGA